GCTACCCCGGTGGGGTAGGTTATACTTATGTCATTTGCGAAGTCCAGCGTATCCTTGAAAATAATCGAGTTCTCGCTATAATATTAATGTCTAATAGGAAAGGTACTTTAAGGGAAGGGATGGAAGTGTTAGATACAAAAGCTCCTCTAAGTGCTCTGAAAGGTAGAACTGAAACGTTTGAAGGTGGCCAAAGCATATACATTGGAGAGATTCGCAATCCGGGTTTCATTAACTGGGAAAAGAAACCACTGAGTAAATTTGACAAATTTATAATTATCTTCCTTTTGGCTCAATTCTTTGTCCTAGTCTGTAAAAGGGGAATCAGGTAAATGAAATTACCCAATTTAGCAAAAAATAGAATAATAGAAACTCTTTCTACCGGTAAGTAAACAATTAGAAATTCATGGAAAGTTACAATCCCCACCGCGGAATAGTGCACCTACACGCCTTCGTCGACGTTGTTTTTCGACCGGAAGAGCGAGAGTTAACTATCGAGACTTTAGACTATCCAGACACATACTTCGTGAAATGGTTCACGCATGTTTGTTGCCAGGGGCAACAAGATCAAGTTGGTAAGGATTAAAATATCCCTTCATTTCTATGATCATGGATCATAGAGGGCCCCTTGACTATGTCTGTATAAATGAGTTATTTAATTAATTAAATTTAATTTAGAATGGCCGTTCAATCGAAAAAAAAAATAGAAAAAAAATAAGGGTTTTTTATGACGCAAAATATTTCCCAAAATAATGATTCTGTAAGAGTAGAAAAAAACGTCGGATATGTGGTTAAAATGATTGGGCCAGCCCTAGAAATCGACTTTCCGTCGGGCAAGATGCCAAAGCTTTATAACGCTCTGGTAGTTGAAGGTATAGATAATAACGGGTTACCAATTACTGCGCGATGCCAGGTAATAGCATTCCTAAAAGACACTAATCGAGTTCTAGCTCATGCTCCTTCATATCGTCATATAAGGGTGGGAATGAAAGCAATTGACACGAAAACTTCTTTCTGTAATGAAGAGGAGCTAGTAGAGGCTATTTACGAAGCAATGCCCCTGACCGTAGTAAAGGGTACACCCCCTTATTTCGGTTTCGATAACCGTGCATTATGCAAACCGATTATGGGTGTTGAAAGTCGGATAATCTGGTGCGCGTTATTACTCTACTACGCGATCCAGTTCTTTAGACGCCGATAATCCGAAATTCGGTTTCGTAGGCGTTTCCCCCCGATTCAATCGGGGGATCGAATTGATTATAGAAACATGAGTGTAATTAATCGATTTATTAGTCAACAAGGAAAAATATTATCTAGACGAGTGAATAGATTGATAGACGAGTGAATAGATTGACCTTGAAACAACAACGATTAATTACTATTGCTATAAAACAAGCTCGTATTTTATCTTCCTTAACTTATAATGAAAATTTTGGTCGGACACTCTAACGGAGTTATTTTATTTTTATTCTAACTCTCAGAAATTCAAATTTCTACCGGAGTGGTATATCGTGCTATACATAAGGAGAAATCCACGTCTATTGTATATTCCAGAGCTAGGCTTGTCTCGAAAAGTCACTATTTTACTTATAAAAGACAGCATATATACAATACACGATCTTATAATGATCGTAATCTACACTCGCGAGGACCTCCTAGAAATAGAAGGTTTGGAGGAGAAAGATAAAGACGAAATTGTCAGAAAAATACACGATTTTCTTGATTCGAAAGACAATCAAGAATAGCCGGAATAGTTATACAATAATCAAAGGGAATTCTGGGTAAAACTTGTTCCTACCGACTGAACAAATGATTATTCATGATTCCATACCGGCTTCAAATTAGAGAAATGTTATGGTAAAACTTCGTTTGAAACGATATGGTAGAAAGCAACGTGCGACTTGAAGGACACGGTCCGTTGTGGATTTTTACACCCACCACTTTATAAAAGAATGAAGGTGCTCTTGGCTCGACATCGGTTGTTCTGTTCCACTAGAACCTCTCCTTTATTTTTTTTTTTTTTGGGGGGGGGTTGTAATGTAAATAGTCTATGATGAAGCTCGAGTAGAAAGTATTGATTCATTTCTCAGGGGCAAGGATCTAGGGTTAATGCCAATCAATAAATTGGAACAACTTCGTAAGTATATTTTCGATATGGAAAGGGTTCCAATCGAAAAGGAAAGTTTCTTAGAATTGACAAAACTCTTTCGATACAAAATGTATCGCGTGGAAATCAACCGTTTGTATGATTCTTTGATAAAAGATAGAAAGAAATCACAAAAAAAGGTAGGTTGCTGCCATTTTGAAAGGATTAAAAATCACCGAAGTTATGTGTAAACCCAATGATTTAAAACAAAGAAAAGATAAAGGATCCCAGAACAAGGAAACACCCTTTCAATTGTCTCAATAACTAGACCAGAAAAAAATCCAATACAAATAGATTTGTAAACGAGACAAACAAAAAGGAAAGGGGTTTAAAGACCACTCAAAAAATGAAATGCCTAAAGATTTTCCTTTGAGCTATTTGAGAGTTATTCAACTTGAGTTATGAGTACGAATGGTTTTTTAAGTTTTCAGGAACGAAGAATAAAAAAGGACTTCAATCATAATCTAATTGATTTGATCGTTTTATAGACCAATTTGCCATTTTTATTTTATACAAAAATAGAACTAGGAATCATTTTTTCTCGAGCCGTACGAGGCGAAAACTTCCTATACGTTTCTAGGGGGGGTATTATTCATCTACATCTATCCCAATGAGCCGTCTATCGAATCGTTGCAATTGATGTTCGATCTCGAAGAGAAGGAAGAGATCTTGGGAAAGTGGGTTTTTATGATCCGATAACGAATCAAACTTATTTAAATGTTCCTGCTATTCTATATTTCCTTGAAAAGGGTGCTCAACCTACAGAAACTGTTCAGGATATTTTAAAAAAGGCGGAGATTTTAAAAGAATTTCTCCCTAAATTAAACAAAATTTAATTAAGGAAATACAAAAAGTAAAGAAAGTTTCTATATTCTATACTTTTTGTATTTCCTCTTTTGTTCTATTCTACCTTTTCTAAAGAGAAATCTAACCACTTATCTAAACACTTATTGTTCTATTCTATCTTTTAGAAAGAGAAATCGAATCACTTATTAATCGAAACGCTTATTGTTTTGTTCTATCTTTTAAAAAGAGAAATCGAATCACTTATTTTATAATCGAAATAATATAGATGAGCAAAAAGATAAATGGAATCACTTATTTTATAACTAAATAATCTAAATAATATCACTAACTATTTTTTAAAACAAAATCATCAATCAAATAAGTATAAATAATGACAATCAAAATAAATAATAAATCTAAGTATATTATGAACCGAATAAATGGCTATGAGAGCCACCCGGCCCAAAATAACGACGACAATTGGAATAATCATTTCGAAAAATTGAAAAAAATGTTAGAGCGTTTCGAAAATGTTCTAAATAATAGGAAATCCGAAATTGATCCGGTTTTGCAAGATAAACTCATAAAACCCGATTCTACGCAAAATTCCCTCAAGAATTTTCCGTATTTTCCGCATTATTTGCGGATGTTCATCTTCTACTGGATAGAACGCGAGACTTCCAAAAAGTTTCTATTCGTAGAAAAGGAGTTTGATATATTGGACCAATACCGGGATTGGTTCAAAAAATCGCTAATTTTGATTCAAGATGAACATCCGAATCAAAATCTCGAGGAAATGCAGACCGCTGCGGGTGACCTACTAGGCTATGTCACAGCCCTTCGGCATCTGACTCATTACGACTGTATAGCGGGGCATGCACGAAATGCAAACGACCCGGATACTTCTGAAATGGAAAAACTACTTTCGATGGGAGCTGCATATATTCAGCTCTTTACGAAAGCCTTTTTCATTGTCGCCATTTGGAGACAAAAATGGGCGGGCCTAAAGCTACAGTCTATACGGGAGGACGTTTTAGATCAATTCGTTACTCAGCTCTTAATAAGCGCAACTCCCGGGCAGATACTACTTACAGACGAATTAAAGTCGTCTGCCGCTCTTAGCGAATTTATCGATATCTTATTCAGATTCGATGAACGTCTCGATTTTTAGAAGTCAATCCTACTACTGGTGGGGTAACAGCTAGTTTTGGTATGTTGGGGAAGGTCGTTATTGCCGAACCCGAGGCCACCATTGCATTTGCGGGTAAAAGAGTAATTGAACAAACGTTGAATATAGAAGAAAAAGAAATAATAAAAACTTGGTCCCGGGCATCTACCATTATACCCGCAATGATCGGCCATATTATTGCTATCCATAATGGAAAAGAACATCTACCTATTTATATAACAGATGGTATGGTAGGTCACAAGTTGGGAGAATTTGCACCTACTTCGAATTTCCGAAAACATACGAAAGTCGATAAGCGATCTCGTCGTTAATAAAAAATATAGATACTTATAGTAGGAGGGGACCCTTATGCTAAAGAAAAAAAAAGTTAGCATTTTAAGTTTAAGTTTCGGTAGCTACACACTATTTACCACCGCCACCGCTATGTTAAAGGTGCAATATACAAAGTCTAACTCCATCCCGGGCAATCGAACCATTATTTGTTTAATAAATTGTTTGAAGGAATCTGAGGGCAATCCTGAAGATTCCGAAAATGAAGAAAACGATTCCGAAAATGAAGAAAACGATTCCGAAAATGAAGAAAATTCGAATAATGATGAGAAATTAGAAAAATGGAATGAAATTCGAGATGGTTTCGAAAACATTTTTAATAGGAAATATGAAATTGATCAAGTTTTCCAAGATAAACTGATGACACCCGACTCTACGCAAAATTCCCTCAAGAATTTTCCGTATTTTTCGAATTATTTGCGAATATTCATTTTCTACTGGATAGACCATGAGACTTCCAAGAAGTGGCTATTCATAGACTGTGAATTTTATATTTGCAAAAGATATCTAGATTGCTTTCGCAAATACATAATTCTGATTCGAGATGAACATCCGAATCAGAATCTCGAGCAAACGGAGAGCGCTGCGCGTGACTTCAAGGACCGTGTGACATTAAAAATGAAGATGAATCGTCACAACTGTACCGGGCTAAATGCACGAAATGCAAACGACCCGGATACTTCTGAAGTAGAAAAACTACTTTCGATGGGAACCGCATATATTCTGCTCTTTCTCAAAGCGTTTTTCATTGTCGCGATCTGGGAAAAGAAAGTAGGCATATATCAACTGTCTAGGTGGGACCGCAATTTACTAATAGATGCACTTTTAATCATCCGAACTCCTGCACAAAGAATACTTCCAGACGAATTGAAATCTACCGCTCTTATTCAATTTATCGAGATGTTATTCAGGTTCGATGAACATCTCGATTTTTAGAAGTCAATCCTACTTCCAAGGTCTTTGGAAGTAGGATTTTCGAAAGTATATAAGAGGGATCTACCCCAATATATGCAGTTTTTTTCTAAGGTATACTTTTACCTTAGAATAAGGGAATTTAAATCCGATTGATCGTTGTTCGAATTAGATAAGAACAATAATCTAATTGGATTTTTCTATTAAAAAAAAAATAATAAGAAACCTTTCTTTGTCTCTTTCATTTTTTTCTCTTCAATCAAAACAAACAAATAAGCTCTTAATTCTATAGGGTTGAATAAAAATTCGATTGACTTTTTGATATAATTGCTATGCTTAGTGTGTAACTCGTTGGTTTTTTTAGGCTTAGGATTCAAAAAAGATTCCCCATAGTATGAACTAATAACTATAGAACTAATAACCAACTCATCACTTCGCATTATCTGGATCCAAAAAACCAGTCAAGATAGGATATGTTGATCATATCATTGTAGCAACTGAAATCGGTTTTGCATAAACAAAAGAAAAACCAATTGGATTCTAAGCTGTGAAGCAAAATATAGATTTTTGTCTCTTTTTATATCTCCCGAGAATCCCGTTTTGACTAAGAATACCTGTTGGATCGGATTCTAACAAATCTTTCGGTAAGTTGTAAAAAACGTCTTCTTTATTAAATTAGAAGACAAGAACAAAAGAAGCAGAAAAGACGAACAAAAGAAGAAGAATAAGAAAATTTATTATTATAGATATCTTGTCTTTCATGCGGAAAGAAAAGAAAAATAAGTACATTTTTTTAGTTCTACATTCCTTGAGTCCTTGCACTTAGTAGTCCTTAGCACTTAGTATATATACTAAGTTATATATATACTTCAATCTATATTAATTATAATTACAATTACAATTAATAAATTATCAAATGAAAAAATTTGAATATTAATTTCATAATTAATTCGATTTTTTATTATTCGATATTAATTTCAAATTATTAATTATAATATTATAATTATTATAATTATTACAAGATATTTTTATAACAATATATAAATTAAGTATAATACAATATAGTAAATCGAGATATTCATTCTATGATAACTTTCAACTTTCCCTGTATTTTTGTGCCTTTAGTAGGCCTAGTATTTCCGGCAATAGCAATGGCTTCTTTATCTCTTCATATTCAAAAAAACAAGATTGTTTAAATTCGATAGGACAAAATCTCATCTTTTTTTTTTCAAAACTTAGACTTGTATCCTAACACTAATATCTATTTAGTGGAATATGGTATACCATGTGACTGCGGCTTTTGCCGCACCCTAAATGAAAGAGTTCTTATGCTTATGCATCGAGAAAATTATATATGGGGAAATGCATTCGAGCTATTTGAAAATAGACTCAAATTGGCGGATGGAAGTCTCTGTATCCATATGTATATCGATATCTCTAGTTAGGATCATATGAAGGGGATGTTCTTTTTTTAGATATAACCAATTAATTTGATGAATTATTCCTAAAGGCTCACATCAAAATAGTGCTAGTTGATGAGAGCTATTTCGGAAACAAAAAGAGTAAAGTCAAATTCATTTGGGCTATTTTCTCAATTCCAATAAAATGCAATCAAATCAAGTATGGGTTGGCGATCAGAACATATATGGATAGAACTTATAAAGGGGGCTCGAAAAACAAGTAATTTTTGCTGGGCCTTTATCCTTTTTTTAGGTTCATTAGGATTCTTATTGGTTGGAACTACCAGTTATCTTGGTAGAAATTTGATATCTTTATTTCCGCCTCAACAAATCATTTTTTTTCCACAAGGGCTCGTAATGTCTTTCTATGGGATCGCGGGTCTATTTATTAGCGCCTATTTGTGGTGCACAATTTTGTGGAATGTAGGTAGTGGTTATGATCGATTCGATCGAAAAGAAGGAATAGTGTGTCTTTTTCGTTGGGGATTTCCTGGAAAAAATCGTCGTGTCTTCCTCCGATTTCTTATAAAAGATATTCAGTCCGTCAGAATAGAAGTTAAAGACGGTATTTATGCTCGTCGTGTTCTTTATATGGAAATCCGAGGCCAAGTGGCCATTCCCTTGGCTCGTACTGATGAGAATTTTACTCCACGCGAAGTTGAACAAAAAGCTGCTGAATT